CCCACATTCAACGCCCCCTTTTTACCATTAGCAAGAACTTGTTTCAGTTGCATATCATAAGGGATTCTAACAACTGCTTCAAATACAGTATCGGGAAGTACCGCTTGTGGAACCTCAATATCCACGGGCTTATTAGCTAAATGGCAATTGGCACATACAATACGCCCAGTCGCTTCTCGTGGATTTTCATAACCCTGTTGTGCAAAAATGGGATATGCATGTGAAATGGATGTCCGAGTTATTACATATATCATGATCGATACGGAAATGGATCGAGTCATCTGTTCCTTTATCCAAGATATCCAAGAAAAGGTATTTCTATTTTGCATGGTCCAATCATTGATCCCGAAAATTTCTACAATAAATTAGGTAGGTTGCTAGTATAGTATAGTTCCCTATCCACGATTCTGCTATTGCACTGGAATAATTTTACTGGAATACAGGAAGAATCCCTTAGATGGGTAGAAATACAAATATAAAGAGTGAGTAAGATTGTGAATGTTTTGTTTATGTACGAAATAACAAACATTATGATTGGATTAATATCAATGGATCCTTCTTTAGTCATTCATTGAATGATAAATTACTACAAGTGACGGAGATACACGATTTAAATAAAGGAAGATCCAATATTTAAAAATTGTATCTAGAATGACTGGAAAGGTAGAAACAAGACCAGATATAATTTGATCATTATGAGCAAATCCAAAATCCTTGTAGAAAGAGCCAATCATTAGTTCCCAACCATGGGGCGAGTGAAATCCGATACATAAATCAGTTAATAAAAGAATAGAAAAGGCTTTTATTGTGTCACTTAAGTTATAGAGGAATTCCTGAACCCAAGAATTAAGAACGACAAGTTCTTCATTACCCAGAATAGAATAACCACTTAGAATAGTGAAACAGATTATATTTGTCGAGACGTGCAAAATGGTCTGGATATGAACCTCATTATGCATCTTGACCAATTGTATCGTTTCCTTGTGGATTCCTATACGAAGCTTTTGTATATGTGTCTCCGGGTACTCTTTTATCATTTCGTCCAAAAGGAATAGTTCTTCTAATTCTCTGAATTTTTCTAGAACGTTTTTTTCTTGAATATAAGTCAAAAAAGTTTCTGATTGCCTAGTATTCCACCAATTAGTAACCCAAGATTCAAGACTTTTATTAAATAAGAGAGAGATCCACCAGGGCAAAAATACTATAGATGCAAGATATCGGAGGAGGGTGAATGCTTTCTTTTTTGGCATTTTGAATCTGTAAATTGTTAAGGAACCCACCTTATTCATCGACTCTATCCGATCTGATATTTCTATGAAGCACGAGTTCTAAAACAAACAAGGTATCGAACCTATGGATCTATTCCCTGTGTGTTTTTTGTTTTATTTGTAATTAATTGGATTGGTTAGTCCTTGGATTTGGATCTAGAAAGAATCTAGAAATACAATAAGGATCCGTTTCGAATGAAGAAATAATAAAATATTGTTTCCAGATATCTCAATTGGTCAAATTCGAAACAATTGCATCCTTTCGATGAATGCCCAAAAGAGACACTTCAAGTAATGAATATTATTCGGATTTCCAGAAGAAAGAGCCTCCTTACTTAGATACTTAGACTTAGATCAATTTTTTCGAAAAGTTTCGCTGGCTACCTATACCATAGCCTAGGAAAAATTCCAGGAATAATTGAGGGAAACCCACGAAAAATATTGATGTGATGATGAAATCAAAAACAAGCAGCAAAAAAAGAGAAAAATTGGATGGTTATAGTTATAAGAGATCCAATCATTTGATTATCAAAGAGCAAAAGAAAGGATAAAAAGAAACATCAATTGACAAAATAAAGGAGAAGTAATTTAATTGATAAGATATGATCCAACTATATCTAACATATCAATTCAAAATATTGGATCAAAAAGCAAAAATCGTGGACCCAGAAAGATGAATTCTGTATTCTGAACTGTTCTGATATATGTATTGAATGGATTTCCATACGCATAAAAAAAGGTTTTGGTGGAACAAAAACCACTTCGTTTTCTGGTTGTTCCATATACGTCTGCTTTTGCTCGAATATCGAATAGGCGTTCTGAAAAGACTTCAGTTAAGTTATATAAAAAATAGGATTCCTGAGTTCCTTCCCCAATGATGAAAAAGCATTCTTCAGTTCATTTCAAAATACTTCAATTGGTACGCGCAAGAAATAGGCCAATTCCGCAGCTTTTTGTTCAATTGCTCGTGGAGTCAAATTCTCATCAGTACGAGTCAAGGGAACGGCCCCCTGGCCTCTGATTTCCATATAAAGCACACGATGAGAATAAAGACCCTCTTTAACCTCTATTCTAATCGATTGGATATCTCTCATAAGGAATCGAAGAAAGAGGCGACGATTTATTCCAGGGAATCCCCAACGAAAAATACACACTATTCCTTCTTTTCTATCGAATCGATCATAACCACTACCCACATTCCACGAAATTGTACACCACAAATATGAGCTAATGAACAGACCCGCGATCCCATAGAAAGACATCACGATCCCTTGTGGAAAAAAAAGGATTTGCTGAGACGGAAATAAGGATATCAGATTCCTACCAAGATAACTAGAAGTTCCAACCAATAAGAATCCTAGTGAACCTAAAAAAAGGATACAGGCCCAGCAGAAATTACTTGTTTTTCGAGACCCTGTTATAAGTTCTATCCATATATGTTCTGATCGCCAGTTCATACTAGATCCAGTTGCATTTTATGGGAATTGAGAGAATAACTCAAATCAAAATGAATTTTACTTTCCTTTTTTTTTTGTTTCCAAAGTAACTCTCATCAACTAGCACTATTATGATGTGAACCATTAGGAATAATTCATCGAATCGGTTAAATATAAAAAAAGAACATTCGCTTCATATGATCCCACTACGGATATCTACATACATATAGATACATTGACTTTCCATTTCAGACATCTGCTGATCCATTTGAAAATAGCTATAATGCATTTAATTTATCCTTTATCCATATATCATGTCATGTTTCCACGTGCATAACAGCTCTTTCATTTGTGTTCGGAAGAAGCCACATATTGGACCATATTCCACTAAACTAAATAGATATCCGTATTATGATCCAAGTCCAAGTCTTGAAATAAATTGATGAGATTTGATCCCATCGTATCTAGACAATCTTGTTTTTTTGAACATGAAGAGATAACGAAGCCATTGAAATTGCCGGAAATACTATGCCCACTAAAGGCACAAAAATAGAGGGGAAGTTGAAAGTTGTCATAGAATGGATACCTGGATTAACTATTTGTACCTGTTATAAACATATCTTATGATAAGATATGTTGATAAGTATATCTATTAATCTATTTCTATTATATTAATTATATTATAAATATATAATACTAAGTTAAGTGCAAAGAATGTAGAACTAAATAAGTGTAACTATTCACCTTTATACATAAAATATATATATAACAATCCACTTTATTATTCTTGCTCTCTTGCCCTTATCTTCATCTTCTAATTTTCTAATACTAATTAATACTAATAAAGAACGAAAGAGTTTCTTACAAGTTACCAAAGGATTCTACCGAATCCGATCCAACAGGGATTCATAGTATAGTCAAAATGGGAGTTCCCAGGAGATATAGAAATATGCAAGATTAAAGAAAATAACTTATTTGAATAATTTAATGCTCTACTTGATTGAATTTTTCTTCAAGGGAAAGAAACCGTGAAGCTGAAATAACTCACTAAGAACGTCTTTTAAAGGATTACGTGGTACGATTGGGTCGAATAAGCCCTTATGGAATAAATACTCAGACATTTGTGAACCATCAGGTACCATCTTATTCAATGTTTGTTCAATTACTCTTTTACCCGCAAATGCAATGTAGGCATTGGGTTCGGCAATAATGATATCTCCCAACATACCAAAACTCGCTGTCACTCCACCGGTTGTAGGAGATGTAAGGATTGATACATAGAAAAACTTTTTAGTTGATTGATAATTATATAAAGCGGAAGAAATTTTAGCCATTTGCATCAAGCTCAAACTTCCTTCTTGCATGCGCGCTCCCCCAGAAGCACACACTATAATAACAGGTAGAGATCTATTAGTAGCATATTCGATCAAACGGGTAATTTTCTCGCCTACTACGCATCCCATACTGCCGCCCATGAACTGAAAATCCATAACCCCAATTGCTATGGGAATACCTTTGAGTTTACCTATACCTGTTTGAACAGCTTCAGTTAACCCTGTATTTCTTTGATAAGAATCAAGACGGTTTTTATAAGATTCCTCCTCCGAATTAAATTCAATGGGGTCAATAGAAACTATGTCTTCATCCATAGGATTCCAAGTGCCCGGATCAATCGAAAGTTCGATTCTATCTGAACTACTCATTTTCAAATGATATCCACATTGTTCACAAATATGAAGTTTTGACCTAAAAAGTTTCTTATAATTTAATCCATAACAATTTTCGCATTGAACCCACAAATGCCTGTATTTCTTATTTCTATCGAGACCATTACCTCTCATATTGAAATCACTTTCATTTGTGCTAGTGGAACTCCCGCTGTCAATACTATTTATGCTTTCACTGCTTACGCTTTCACTACAAATGTAACTAGAAATGTAACTGTTACTGTAATTGTCGCTACCGCTTGAAATGTAACTATCAATACTGATTTCAGAACGAAGATAACTGTCAATGCAACTATTAATGTGATTATTCCAACTATATTTAGTATCATACATGTAACGATCATAGTACCGATTGTCACGCTTAGACCTAAGATAACTAGAATTTAGATAACTAGAAAAGGAACTTTCTAGTTCACTCAGAAAAGAACGATCGTTGTGAATCTCAAAAATATGATTTTCAATATCAAAATATATGGAATAATTGTCACCATTACTATCCCTAACTAAAAAAGTGTCATCAGAGATGAAACTCCGAATGTCCCTGACACCGAATAAATGATCAACATTAT